ATATAAAATGCGGTTAATCCCGCTGTAGACCAAGCTATTATTGCGAAAATTGGTGAATACAACCAAGTATCATTAAGAATTTCATCCTTGGACCAAAAACAAGCAAGAGGTGGAATACCACAAAGAGAAAGTGTACCTAAAAAAAAAGAAGTTTTGGTAATTGGCACATGCTTTGTTAACCCCCCCATAAAAACCATATTCTGGCTTTTCTTTGGCGAATATCCAACAAGAGTTTCCATTGAATGAATAACGGATCCGGATCCTAAAAACAATAATGCTTTTGAATAAGCATGAGTAATCAAATGAAATAAAGCACTTCGATAAGACCCCATACCCAGAGCTAACATCATATAACCCAATTGAGACATTGTGGAATATGCTAAACCTCTCTTAATGTCTTTTTGGGCAAGAGCTAAAGTAGCTCCTAATAATACTGTTATTATCCCTACTAAAGAGATAAAATTCATTATGTGAGGGATAACTATAAAAAGAGGAATAAGCCTAGCTACAAGAAAAATTCCCGCTGCCACCATAGTAGCAGCATGGATAAGAGCTGAAATAGGAGTAGGCCCCTCCATGGCATCAGGTAACCATACATGAAGAGGGAATTGTGCAGATTTAGCAATCGCACCGGCAAATAATAGAACGGCACACAAAGTAACAACTAAAAAATTGACTTCATTATTATAAATCAAGTTACTGAATATTTTGAATAAATCTCGAAATTCGAAACTACCTGTTATCCAATAAAAACTCAAAATTCCTAATAATAAACCAAAATCCCCAACACGATTCGTTACAAACGCTTTTTGACAAGCATTTGCCGCAACAGGTCGTGTGAACCAAAACCCTATTAATAGATACGAACACATTCCGACTAATTCCCAAAAAATATAAATTTGGATCAAATTAGAACTAGTAACTAATCCTAACATAGAACTACTGAAAAAACTCATATAAGCGAAAAATCTCAAATATCCTTGATCATGAGACATATAATTATCACTATAAACAAGAACCACAATCCCAACAGTAGTAATTAATATTGGCATAATAGAAGTAAGTGGGTCGATCAAGTATCCGAATTCTAAAGAAAAATCATTATTAATGATCCAAGACCATACATATTGATAGATGGAACTATTATTTATTTGTTGAATAGACAAATTGATCGAAAAAATCATGACTATACTTAACAATAAAACACTCTGAAAAGCCCACATACGACGAAGGTTTTTTGTTGTCGTCGGAAAAAGAAGAAGTCCCACTCCTATTAACATAGGAACTGGAAGTGGAAGGAAAGGTATTATCCACGCGTATTGATATGTCTGCTCCATAAAAAAGTTTTTTCTTAATAAATTGTTTCCGATTTACCGGATCTTACCTTTTTAAAAATTTCAAAAGGAGTCAATAAAAAAATCAAGATATGAACTAGAGAATTTTATATTTTTAATTATTCTGAATTTTTCCAATCAAGAAGTTACAATTCGTTGGTCAAATGAGATAGCCAGCCTATTCGTAAAAAGAGAATACTTAGTTACTAACTAAGATTCTTTGAAGATAGCGAAAATAAAAATTTCAATTATTATTCCATCAATTTCTATTCATAGAATAACAATAAATAATTACACTAAAAAAGTGCTTGATATTGATATGAATCATAGGATTAACTAAGATGAAAAATTTGTCCTCCTAAAATAAGCACTTTTTGTTAGTTTTTTCCAAATCATTAACTAATTCATTATGTTCATTATGGAATTGATTTTATATTCTCTATCAATAAAAAAATTTTCTATTTATAAAAAACGCTATCCTATCTGACATTTTATATAATACTTATAATTTATATAATACTTCGAATAGATAAAATGAACTTTATTTTATATTTATGACTATTTATTAAAAGAGATAAAAAAATTTTATAAAAAAATAACTAAGATCTCTTTTATCGAACCACGTATCCTTATTAATAAGGATGATTACTAGTCTCATTCCAATTTGAAAATGGAATTTAGGAATATTATTTCCTAGATTTTGACCGATTAGTAAAAAAAGATTAAAGTTTTCATTAGGATTAGGTAATACCTCTCCGTTGGATTTTCTTCCTAAAAAAAAAATTAAATGTAGAACGTAGAGAGTGGATAGAGATAAAAGGTAAAGTCTTTTTTTTGATCCTTTTTTTCTATTTTATATTAAGTTCAACTAATTAAATTTCTATGGCAGAACAGAGAATTCTATGGATATAAATATGAATGGTAAAATAAAGAACAAATAATAAAGATACTAATAAAGAAATGAGTCTTTCTTACGAATATTCTATGTATATAGAGTATATAGAAAACCCTTTATTTGTTGAAAAACTCACATATCATTTTCTTTTTATAGTCATATTTTTTACGAATTGCATAAATCTATATCTCTTTTTTTTGTTTTATGAAGAGAATATTATCTAGAATCTAGATACTAACTAGATTAATGAATAGTAAAAAAAGATTTGACC